ATGTCATAGTGTAACACTATAACACAATAAAAAATACTATTTTCAAAATATTATTTTCAAAAATTAATTTCAAAAAATAATTTTAACAAAAATTAATTTCAAAAAATAATTTTAACAAAAAATAATTTTAAAAAAATGTAAATTTTTAAAAAATTATCAAAATTAAATTGTAAAAATGAAATTATCAAAAAATTGAAAATAAATTTAGTCCTAACTTATAGGATATATTATTAAAGTGATATATTTTAATTTTTTACTAAAATCGAAAAAAATATTGAAATGAAATTGAAAATAAATTTAGTCCTAACTTATAGGAGATATTGTAAAAAGTGACACGTGTTAATTTGTCACACTATATATGACGAATTAATTACATGTCACTACATTAAAAATATGCATCGGCCCTCGTTTTTGGGGTTTTTCGAAAAGGCGTGTATATTAAGGGGGAGGGGGGTTTTTCCCAAAATAATGTTTTTTTTTTTCTCGACCCAGGGGTGACTATATAAATCTACTATGTTATAATATAGATCTTTGTTGTTATGAATTCTTAGTTTCTTACATTAATTAAATATTCTTTCTTAATAATTTAAGGATTAATAAAATGTTTTTATTAATCTTTAATTAAATTATTATTATAATATTGAATAAATTTAAAATTAATGTTCCGTTTACGGAAATTATTTATTATCTTATCTTAACAAAAATTATTGTGTGAATTAAAAGAGTAGCCCGATAAAGAATTTTATGTTGAGTATAGTACAGCTCAAGCATTCTCCGGTCTAAAAGCCCTGGCGGCCCCAAAACCTGAAGGGCTTTTGGAGACCGGTTCTGAATTTAGATAACCAGTGAGGAAAATCAATATTGATATAATTAAGAACTGTATGCCTTATAATCATAATAAAATGTCAGTTATAATCAATATATGAGGATAAATATATTTAAGTATTAAAATCATGCAAAGGTATCTTATAATAAAATATTGTTGATATGATTCCAATAGTTATATTATTGTTATATTAGTAAATTAAGGGTTGATAAATCATTATAGGGGAAAATCAATTTATGATTATTATACATAGTAATATATGTGTATTATAGTACATATATTAGTATTAATTAAATATTAATATTACTATAGAAGAGATTTTTCCAAGCAGCAAAAAAATTGATGTACCAGGAAGTAGTTTAATTAAAATCTTAGCTTTGGGAGCCGAGGATGTGAGTTTAACCCCTCTCTTTCCTGAATTAGTTTGTCTTGGGGAGGCATTTCTCCTCCAGTTTTCGGTTTACAAGACCAATGCCTTAATTCTTAGGCTACCATAACATTTACAGGTTTAAAATCTTATCTTCTCATCATCCAATAAGTGGAAATAAAATAAGAAATAGTAAAAAGTACGCGATGGAGGCAATTTGTCCAATAATAATGAATGGTTGTTCAACTGGTTGTCCTCCGATTCATGTCAAGATAATAGTAACTGCGATTAAGATCCAGAATAGAATTTGGGTGATTGGTCGAAATGTTGAACTTCGTTGCTTTGATGTATGGAGTAATGGAACTAGCATAAGAATGAGAATTGAAAATAAGAGAGCGAGAACCCCCCCTAATTTATTTGGAATGGATCGTAAAATAGCGTAGGCAAATAAAAAATATCATTCAGGTTTAATATGTGGTGGTGTAATTAAGGGATTTGCAGGAATAAAGTTTTCTGCATCTCCTAGAAGGTTGGGTAAAAAAAGGGCAAGGAGTATTAAAAATAAGATAAGGATAAAGAATCCTAGAAGATCTTTATAAGAATAATAAGGATGAAATGAGATTTTATCTATACTAGAGTTAAGTCCGGTTGGATTATTAGAGCCTATTTCGTGTAAAAATAGAATGTGTAGAAACATAAGCGCAGTAATGAGAAAAGGGAATAGAAAGTGGAAAGCAAAAAAGCGTGTAAGGGTAGCATTATCTACCGAGAAGCCTCCTCAAATCCATTCAACTAGGATACTTCCAATATAGGGGAAGGCTGATAAAAGATTCGTAATTACTGTTGCACCCCAGAACGATATTTGTCCTCAGGGTAAAACATAACCTACGAAGGCTGTGGCTATTAATAAAAGCAACAAAATAACTCCAATATTTCATGTTTCTTTATTGAGGTAGGAACCATAATAAAGTCCTCGGGCAATATGTACATAAATACAGATGAAGAAAATAGAGGCTCCATTAGCGTGAATATTACGAATAAGTCATCCATAATTTACGTCTCGACAAATATGAACAACTGATGAAAAAGCAGATGAGATGTCTGCAGTATAATGCATAGCTAAAAATAAACCAGTGAGAATTTGGATAACTAAACAAAGTCCAAGGAGGGAACCATAGTTTCATCAAATTGAAATGTTGATGGGGGCGGGAAGATCAATAATTAAATTATTAATAATTTTAATTAATGGGTGATTTTTTCGGATATTTGTGGCCATTAGGTTCTTGTAGTTGAATAACAACGGTAGTTTTTCAGATTACTAGTCTTAGTTAAAATCTAAGTAGGAATGTATGACTTATTTAATGTTTATTATAATGTTGAGTTTTATTATGGGTTTAGTAGCAGTGGCTTCAAATCCTTCTCCTTACTATGCCGCCTTAGGGTTAGTAATTTCTGCTGGTGTAGGGTGTGGCTTATTGGTAAGTTCTGGGAGTTCATTTTTATCATTAGTATTATTTTTAATCTATTTAGGGGGGATATTGGTTGTATTTGCTTATACTGCGGCGCTTGTTGCAGAACCCTATCCTGAATCATGAGGGGATTGATCTGTATTTATATATATTATATTTTATGTAATATGTTTAATATATATTAATAAGTATTTTGTTGGAGATTGAGGGTGAGGGTGATTTGTGGGTGATGAAATTAATGGTTTAGAGATGATTCGTGGTGATTTTAGTGGGGTAGCTTTATTATATTCTTATGGGGGGAGTTTACTTATATTAAGTGGTTGAATACTACTTTTAGCTTTATTTGTTGTGTTAGAATTAACTCGTGGGATTTCTTGGGGGACGTTACGTACAGTTTAAATAACCATTAATGTAGTAAAAATTAATGTAAGGAAGAAAATTATGAAATAAATTTTAATAAAGCCTTGTTGAGGGGATGTAGACAATTTAATTATGGATGTTTGTTGAATGAATATGTTTTTTGGACCTGTTTTTTCATTTCATGTTAAATCAATCAGATGAGTAGAGATGGTTTGGGCTCAGTGAAGGTTCATTTTAGGGGTTAAACGGTGAATAATGGTTGGGAAATAACCGAGAAGATTTGAAAAATTATGAGAAGATATAGAGGGATTAACTTTTAATTGGTGTTTGGTTAGGTTAGTTAATTCTAAGGCTAGAAGAAGACCTATAGTTGTAACTAGTACGGCTGAGAGCTTTAGGATAAAAGGTATTGTTATAATTTGTGTTTTAATAGGAATCATATTATAGGTAATAAGTAACCCAGCTAAAATACTTCCATAAGCTAGGCGTTTAATAGGTTTAAGAACTATTATATTATTTTCGTTAATAGGTGAGAAAGAGGGAAATCGTGGTGAGTTTATTAGTGTGAAGAAAATAAGTCGTAAGCTGTAGATAGCGGTGAAGGAAGTAGCTAGGAGGGTTAAGGTTAGGGCTCAGGCGTTAAGGTTTGATGTGTTTATGGCTTCAATAATAGCATCTTTTGAAAAGAAACCGGATAAGAAAGGTATACCTGTGAGAGCTAGACTACCAACTGTAAGGGCTGAAGCAGTAAATGGTATAATTTTATGAAGACCCCCTATTTTTCGAATATCCTGTTCATTATTTAAACTATGAATAATAGAACCGGAACAGAGAAATAGTATGGCTTTGAAGAAGGCATGAGTGCAAATATGAAGAAAGGCTAATTGAGGTTGATTTAGTCCAATTGTAACTATTATGAGACCTAATTGGCTAGATGTAGAGAAGGCTACAATCTTCTTGATATCGTTTTGGGTAAGAGCACAAGTAGCTGTAAATAGAGTTGTTAATGCTCCTAAGCATAGGCAAGCTGATATAATTAGTTGATTATCTTGAATTAATGGATGAAGTCGGATAAGAAGAAATACACCGGCTACTACTATTGTACTTGAGTGAAGTAGGGCAGAGACTGGCGTGGGTCCCTCCATGGCTGATGGCAGCCATGGGTGGAGACCAAACTGTGCTGACTTTCCAGCAGCAGCTAATACTAAACCAAACAATGGTATAGTTAAATCTATATCTTTGGATAAGATAAATATTTGTTGAATTTCCCATGAATTAAAATTAGTGGCAAATCAGGCTATACTAAGAATAAGACCAATATCTCCAATGCGATTATAAATAACTGCTTGTAGGGCTGCAGTATTAGCGTCAGCCCGGCTATATCATCAGCCGATTAGAAGGAAAGATATAATACCTACTCCTTCTCACCCAATAAAAAGTTGGAATAGATTATTGGCAGTAATAAGAATAATTATTGCTATAAGAAAAAGAAGAAGATATTTAAAGAAACGGTTATAGTTTGGGTCTGTACTTATATATCAGAGTGCAAATTCTAAGATTGATCATGTTACATATAAAGCTACTGGTAAAAAGATAATAGAATAGATATCAAATTTAAAGCTTATATCAATATTTATTGGTCCTAAATTAATTCAGTTCCAATTGGTGGTGATAGATTCTACACCCTGATCTAAAAAAATAAATAATGGAATTAAGCTAATAAAAAATGAGAGTTTAACGGCTATTTTAACATGTGTGGAGGCTCAATGTGGATTAGTAGTATCTTTGGGAAAGAAAATAGATACTATTAAGGGGTAAAAAAGAATAATAAAGACTAAAAGGAATGAGGAGTTAAAGATGATTGAGTTCATAGCTTTTGCTTGGAGTTGCACCAAGAGTTTTTGGTTCCTAAGACCAATAGATAACTATTATCTTTCAAAAGCTAAGTGAGCCATGGAGTTGAACCATGATTAAAAGAGTTAGCAGTTCTTTTTGTCCCAGACCTCTCTTGGTAAATAAAAAGATTTTAACTTTTATTTTTAGAACCACAATCTAATGTTTTAATTAAACTATAAATACAAAATGTTCATCCTAGGATGAGTTCTGGTTTAGTGATAATAAGAATTGTTGGTAAAAGATGAAGGTACATTAATAAATGTTCTCGTGTATGGGAAGGTGAAAGGAAGAGTATATGTTGTGGTGTTGGACCTCGTTGTGTTATTAAGAATATATACAATGAATAAGATGCTGTTAATAAAACACCAGTACCTGTAAGTAAAATAGTTCAATTTGATCATTTAAATAGGGAAGTAATAATAAGTAATTCTCCTACAAGATTAGGACTAGGGGGTAAGGCTAGATTTGCTAAATTAGCTAAAAATCATGAGGTACCTATGAGTGGAAGAATAATTTGAGTACCTCGGGCTAAAAGAAGTGTTCGGCTATGAATTCGTTCATAATTTGTGTTAGCTAAACAGAAAAGTATAGAAGAAATTAAACCGTGTGCAATTATAAGGGCAGTTGCTCCAGCGAAGCTTCATGGAGTTTGAATTAGGATTGCTGCTGCTACGAGGCCTATATGACTTACTGAAGAGTAAGCAATTAAAGATTTAAGATCGGTTTGTCGTAGACAGATAGAGCTAGTTATGATAATACCTCAAATTGCTAAAATTAAGAATGGATAAGCTATTTCTTTTGTTAATGGATTAAGTATAACAATAATTCGTATTATACCATAACCTCCAAGTTTAAGGAGAACTGCTGCTAAAATTATGGAACCGGCGATAGGGGCTTCTACATGGGCTTTTGGTAATCATAAATGGATACCATAAAGAGGTATTTTTACTAGAAAAGCAATTATACAGGCAAGTCACCAAAATTTATTAGTTCAAGAATACAAATTAATAGTATTTGGGTATTGTAAAATAAGTATCGATAAGGAACCTAAATCTTTTTGTAAAGTAAGTAACGCAATTAATAAAGGTAATGAGCCTGCAAGGGTATAAAACAAAAAGTAAATACCTGCATTAAGGCGTTCAGTTTGATTCCCCCATCGTGTAATAATAATAAGTGTAGGAATAAGTGTTGTTTCAAATATAATATAAAATAGGATTATTTCTGTTGCACTAAATGTTAAAATTAGGGAGATTTGAAGAATAATTAATAAAGAAATATAAATTTGTTGTCGTTTATAAGGTTCAACAGTTAAATGTTTTTGACTAGCTAAAAGTATAAGTGGGAGAAGCCAGCAGGTTAATGAGAGGAGGGGAGCTGAAAGTGGATCAATACCAAGAAAAAGGTTGGAACAGTCCCAACCTATTTCAAGATCTCATTTAAATCAATATAAACTTAGTAGGGCAATTAGAAGACTGTTGGAAATAGTTGAAGTTCACACTCACTTTTTTGGTGAAATTCATGAAATGACTAATAATAAGGCAGTAGGAATAAGGATTTTTAACATTGTAAAAGATTAAGATTGTTAAGATGATCAGTTCCGTGTGTTCGGGTAGCGGCTACTAGTAGGGCTAGTCCTGAGCTTGCTTCACAGGCAGAAAATGTTAATAAAATTATAGGTGCTAGAGATAAAGATGGAGAATTTATTGTTAATGATCAAATGGCAATAGCGATAAACAGGGAAAGTATTATTCCTTCAAGGCAGATGAGGGCCGATAGAAGGTGAGAACGGTTAAAAGCTAATCCTGTAAGACTAAGAACAAATGCTGATATAATTGTAAAATAGATAGGAGTCATAAGGTATTTATGGATTTTCACCATAATTTATTAAGTCGAAATTAATTGTCTTTTTTGGACTAAACACCTATTCTGCTCATTCAAGACCTCCTTGTAATCATTCATAGACTAGACCTAATGTGAGAAGAATAATAATGATTGAGGCTCAAATAATAGTGATAAACGGTGAATAAAGTTGATCCCCTCATGGAAGAGGAAGGAGTAAAGCAATTTCTAAATCAAATAAAAGGAAAAGAATTGCTACTAAGAAGAACCGTAATGAAAATGGAAGGCGTGCAGAACCTAAAGGATCAAAACCACACTCATAGGGAGATAATTTTTCATTATCTGGGTTAATGGTTGGTAGTCAAAATGCAATAAATACTAAAATTAGGGAAATTAGGGCGGTCATGGCAATAGAAAATATGATGAGGTTCATTACTTCTCCTTGGATTCTAACCAAGATCAAATGATTGGAAATCATTTGTACTAGTTTATACTAGAAAAGTTTTATGAACCTCATCAATAAATTGATACATAGAGGAATAATCATACTACATCGACAAAGTGTCAGTATCATGCGGCGGCTTCAAAGCCAAAATGGTGTTCAGATGTAAAGTGAAATAGGATTTGGCGTATTAAACAGACGAGGAGAAATGTGGTACCAATAATAACATGTAGACCATGAAATCCTGTTGCTACAAAGAATGTTGTTCCGTAAACACCATCGGCGATGGTAAAAGGAGCTTCATAATATTCTATAGCTTGGAGGGCTGTGAAATACAAACCTAATATTACTGTAAGTGTAAGGGCTTGAATAGCTTCTTTTCGATCTCCTTCTATAATACTATGATGTGCTCAAGTTACTGTAATACCAGAAGCTAGAAGTACAGCAGTATTAAGTAATGGTACTTCAAAGGGATCTAAAGGGATAATTCCTGTGGGTGGTCAACAACCACCTAATTCAGGGGTAGGTGCTAGACTAGAATGATAAAATGCTCAGAAAAATCCTAGGAAGAAAAGTACTTCTGATATAATAAATAAAATTATTCCGTAGCGTAACCCTTTTTGTACTGGTGGGGTATGATGACCTTGAAATGTCCCTTCTCGGATTACATCTCGTCATCATTGAATTATTGTTAAGGTAAGTAAAATTAGTCCTAATAATAAGAGTGAAAAGGTATGAAAATGAAATCAAATGGCTAGGCCTGAGGTTATTAATAGAGCAGCAATGGCTCCCGTTAATGGTCATGGGCTTGGGTCAACTATATGATATGCGTGTGCTTGATGGGCCATTATTAAACGTTTTCTTGTAAATATAAACTTAGGAGAAGTACAAAAACATAAGCTTGAATTATAGCAACAGCTACTTCTAAAATAGTTAGTAGGAATAAGATGATGGAGGTAAGAATAGCTACTGAAGGCATAATATTAATTAGAACAAAGGCTGCAGTTGCAATTAATTGTATTAAGAGGTGACCCGCTGTAAGGTTAGCTGTGAGCCGAACACCTAGAGCAAGAGGACGAATAAATAAACTAATAGTTTCAATAGTAATAAGAACTGGAATTAAAAGAGATGGGGTCCCTTCTGGTAAAAAATGTCCTAGTGAAATAGTTGGTTGATTAAATATACCAACTAAGACTGTTGTCAATCATAATGGCAGAGCCAAGGCTATATTTAATGAAAGTTGTGTTGTTGGTGTAAATGTATATGGGAGAAGACCTAACAAATTAATGGTAATTAGGAAAAGTATAAGTGCTGTAAATATAATAGCTCATTTATGACCACTTACATTTAATGGTTGTATAAGTTGATATGTAAATCGATTAATAAATCATGTTTGTAAGGTAATTAAGCGATTATTAAGCCATCGATTAGATGGAGTTTGAAAGAGTATTGCTGGTATAATTATTGCTAATACAATAAGAGGTAAACCTAATAATGATGGACTAATAAATTGATCAAAAAAGTTTAAGATCATGGTCAGTTTCAGGGTTCTGGTTTTTGTTTTTCAATATTTTTTAAGGTAGGATCATAATTAAACATATAGGATGTTAATTTATGTGGTAAAATAATTAGGAAAAATAATCAAGAAAATAAAAAAATTAAAAATCATGGACTTGGGTTAAGTTGTGGCATGTCATTAAGGGTGGTCGGAATCACCAATTTTTAGCTTAAAAGGCTAATGCTGTACCCTATTTAGCTTCTCAATGAAGTTTCTTCTAATATTAATGAAGATCAATTTTCAAAGTGTTCTAAAGGAACTGCCTCTACAACAATGGGTATAAAGCTATGGTTAGCACCACAAATTTCTGAACATTGTCCATAATAGATTCCAGGTCGTGAAATGATAAAGGCTGTTTGATTTAGGCGTCCAGGAACTGCATCTATTTTTACTCCGAGTGCTGGTACTGCTCATGAATGTAGAACATCTTCTGCTGTAACTAGTACTCGGATTGGGGATTCTATTGGGACTACTATGCGGTGATCTGTTTCTAGAAGTCGAAATTGTCCTGGATTAAGATCTTCAGTTTGAACCATATAAGAATCAAATTCTAGATTTTCATAATCTGTATATTCATAACTTCAATATCATTGGTGACCTAAAGCTTTAATTGTGATGTGGGGATCATTAATTTCATCTATTAAGTATAAGATTCGTAGTGAGGGTAAAGCAATTATAATAAGAATAATAGCTGGTAAAATAGTTCATACAATCTCAATTTCTTGAGAATCTAAAATATATTTATTAGTTAATTTAGTAGTTACTATTGCGATAATAATATAAAGAATTAAAGCGCTAATAAGGAAAATAATTATTAATGTGTGGTCATGAAAATGGAGTAATTCTTCTATAACTGGGGAGCCTGCGTCTTGGAATCCTAATTGTGATGGGTGTGCCATTAATTTAAGATTCGTGGGAGTTTAACCCACAATTTTACCTTGACAAGGTAATGTAATGGTTTTACTAGAATCTTAAGAAAGTGACAGAGTGGTAATGTGGTCGGCTTGAAACCGACTTATGGGGGTTCAATCCCTTCCTTTCTTGTTAATAAGCTGGTTGTTGGACTTGTACAAAAGCTGGTTCTTCATAAGTGTGATGGGGAGGAGGACAGCCATGAAGTCATTCTACATTAGTGTTGGGTAGTTCAATTGATAATACTTCACGTTTTGAAACAAATGCTTCTCAAATAATAAATAATAAAATAATAACGGCTACTATAGAAATTATAGAGCCGATAGATGATACTACATTCCATAAAGTATAAGCGTCTGGATAATCTGAATAACGTCGTGGTATACCTGCTAAACCTAAGAAATGTTGAGGAAAGAAAGTTAAGTTTACTCCAATAAATATGATTAAAAATTGAATTTTTGTTCATGTGGAATGAAGTGTATACCCCGTAAATAGGGGAAATCAATGAACAAAGCCTGCTATAATAGCGAATACTGCTCCTATTGACAGGACGTAATGAAAATGAGCTACTACATAATATGTGTCATGGAGTACAATATCTAGGGATGAATTAGCTAAAACAACTCCTGTAAGACCACCAATTGTAAATAAAAAAATGAAACCTAAAGCTCATAAAAGAGGAGTTTCTCATTTAATTGATCCGCCATGCAGGGTAGCTAACCAACTAAAAACTTTAACACCTGTTGGAATAGCAATAATTATTGTAGCTGATGTAAAGTATGCTCGTGTATCTACATCTATCCCAACTGTAAACATATGGTGTGCTCACACAATAAATCCTAGAAGACCAATAGCTATTATTGCTCATACTATTCCTATATATCCGAATGGTTCTTTTTTACCTGAATAATAAGCAACTACATGTGAGATTATTCCAAACCCTGGTAAAATTAAAATATAAACTTCAGGGTGACCAAAGAATCAGAATAAGTGTTGATATAAAATAGGATCTCCTCCCCCTGCTGGGTCAAAGAAAGTGGTGTTAAGATTACGATCTGTTAAAAGTATAGTAATAGCTGCTGCTAAAACTGGGAGAGCTAAAAGAAGTAGTACAGTTGTAACAAGAACTGATCACACAAATAAAGGTGTTTGGTATTGTGAAATTGCTGGTGGTTTTATATTAATGATAGTTGTAATAAAATTAATTGATGCTAAGATAGATGAAATTCCGGCTAAGTGAAGAGAAAAAATTGTTAAATCAACGGAAGCTCCTGCGTGGGCAAGATTCCCCGCTAGTGGGGGATAAACAGTTCAGCCAGTCCCTGCTCCAGCTTCAACACCGGCAGAGGCTAGAAGCAGAAGAAAAGATGGGGGCAGAAGTCAGAAGCTTATATTATTTATGCGTGGAAAAGCTATGTCTGGAGAACCGATCATTAAAGGGACAAGCCAATTACCGAAACCACCAATTATGATTGGTATAACCATAAAGAAGATTATTACAAAGGCATGGGCTGTAACAATAACATTATAAATCTGATCATCACCTAAAAGGGTTCCAGGTTGACTTAATTCAGCTCGGATTAGAAGGCTAAGACCAGTTCCAACCATCCCTGCTCAGGCACCAAAGATTAAATAAAGGGTACCAATATCTTTGTGATTAGTAGAAAATAATCAACGATTAATTGCCACAGGTAAGATGGCTGATAGTTAAGTGGCGGCTTGTAGTCCCGTGAAGAGAGGTTCGAATCCTCTTCTTATCAAGTCCTGTAGTAAAGTTTACGTTAGATTGCAAATCTCTCAACGGAGTAGAAGGTTCTCCCGGGGCTTCTCTCGCCTCCCCGTTTTACGGCGGGAGAAGCCTAGATAAAAGTTCGCTGGATTGAACACTTAGCTGTTAATTAAGATGTTGCAGGATCAAGGCCTGTTTATCTAGAAGATTTTAGTTTAATTAAAGCATCTGGGTTGCATTCAGAATATGTGAGATAAAGTCTTGCAAGTCTTATCAGAAGTTAAGAGATTTAAACTCTTGCTAAAAGCTTTGAAGGCTTTTGGTCTTATTAACCTAAATTTCTTATTGTAATAATATCAGTAGTGTTGGGGTTAAGGGTAAAAGTAAGAGGGATAAGGAAGTGGTTGTGACAAGTAAAATGTTTGTTTGAACAATTTTTGTTCGTCAGGACGAAAATGAAAAGATGGGGGCTGGTGAGAAGGTTAAGGTAATTATATAACATAAGCGTAAATAAAAGAATAAACTTAATAAGGTTGCTAAAGCTATAATAGTAGCTGGAATAAATAGATCTTGTTTAGTTAATTCTTGAAGGATAAGTCATTTTGGTATAAAACCTGAAAGTGGTGGTAAACCTCCTAATGAAAGGAGAATTATTAGTGCTATAATTGATAGTAGAGGTGATTTAGTTATTGAAATAGAAATAGAATTAATTTTTATTGAGTTAAGTGAATTAAAAATGAGAAATATTGATGTTGTTATTATTATATAAATAATTAAATTAAGTAATGTCAATTCTGGGGTGAAGTGGATAATGGTAACTATTCAGCCTAGATGAGCAATTGATGAATATGCTAAGATTTTCCGTAGTTGAGTTTGATTTAAGCCCCCTCATCCTCCCACAATAATGGAGGTAATTCCTATAGTAATAAGAATATTTGGATTAAGAAGAGGATAAAGTTGAAGTAAAATAGCGAATGGAGCCAGTTTTTGTCATGTGGAAAGGATTAATCCAGTAGTCAAGTTTAATCCTTGTAAAACTTCTGGTAACCAGAAATGTATTGGTGCGAGTCCAATTTTTAGGGCTAAGGCTAATGTAATTAGTGTGGCGGAGGTTGGATAAATTAAATCTGTTATGTTTCATTGACCTGTTATTCAGGCATTTGTTGTTCCTGCAAATAGGAGAAGTGCAGAAGCTGTTGCTTGTGTAAGGAAGTATTTTGTTGTGGCTTCTACTGCACGTGGGTGTTGTTGATGAATTATTAGGGGAATAATAGCTATAGTATTAATTTCTAAACCTATTCAGATTAGTAGTCAATGGGATCCTATGAATGTGATTGTAGTACCAAGGCCTAGGCTGAGTATTAGTAAAGTTATTACAAGAGGATTCATTAGTAGAGGAAGGATTTTAACCAACATGGTAGGGGTATGGGCCCAAAAGCTTAATTAGCTGACTTTACTTAGGAAGTAGTATAGTTGGAAGTACATAGAGTTTTGATCTCTATGGGATAGGTTCAAGTCCTATTTTTCTAAGGAAGAGGAATGATTTTAACATTCATATCCCACTCTATCAAAGTGGTCCTTTAATTCAGGCACTTTTCCTTATGTGAGTGGTGGTAAACTTGCTAATGAGGCTGGTAAAGTAATGTGTCATAGGATAAGAGCTAATGTAAGTGGTAGGAAGTTTTTTCATACGAGATGTATAAGTTGGTCATAGCGAAATCGTGGATATGAAGCACGAATCCATAAGAATAAAAGTGTTAATATAGTTGCTTTTATCATAAGACTTAGTGTTGAGATTTGAGGTAGAAGTGGATTATACGAGACTCCTAAAAAAAGAATAACGGATAAGGTATTCATTATCAAAATATTTGAGTATTCAGCTAAGAAGAATAGAGCGAATGGGCCTCCTGCATACTCAATATTAAATCCTGATACTAGTTCAGATTCTCCTTCAGTAAGGTCAAATGGGGCTCGGTTAGTTTCTGCTAATGTTGAAATATATCATATTATAGCTAATGGTCATGCTGGAATTAATAATCAGATTGTTTCTTGAGTAAAATTAAATGTATGTAATGTAAAACTTCCTGTTAAAATAACTAAAGATAAAAGAATTAATCCTAAAGTAACTTCATAAGAGATAGTCTGTGCTACAGCACGTAAAGCTCCTATTAAAGCATATTTTGAATTAGAGGCTCATCCTGATCCTAAAATAGTATATACAGTTAAACTGGAAATAGCTAAAATAAATAGTAACCCTAAATTAAGATTCAAGATTGAGTGTGGTATTGGTAAAGGTATTCATATAAGAAGTGCTAATGTGAGGGCAGCGGTTGGTGTTACTAAGAAGAGGAAATGAGAAGAATATGAAGGGCGAATTGGTTCTTTAGTAAAAAGTTTTAATCCATCAGCGATTGGTTGTAGAAGACCATATGGTCCAATCACATTAGGACCTTTACGAAGTTGTATATAACCTAAGATTTTACGTTCTACTAGGGTAAGAAATGCTGTGGCTAATAGAACTGGAATAATATAGGTAAGGGGATGAACAATATAAGTAAGAATCATATTTATCATAGTTAGGGAGAGGAATTGAACCTCTGGATTAAAGAGTTTAGGTCTTTTGCACTTACCAGGCTCTGCCACCCTAACTAACTATAATCTTTAGCAGATTATTAACCCCTCTTACCTGTTTTAGTTTATTTCAACAGATGAGGGAGAAGCGTGCCTGTGGCATAGGCTTCATTTTCCCGGTCCTTTCGTACTAGGAAAAATATTTACATAGATAGAAACTGACCTGGATTACTCCGGTCTGAACTCAGATCACGTAGGACTGTTAATCGTTGAACAAACGAACCCTTAATAGCGGTTGCACCATTAGGATGTCCTGATCCAACATCGAGGTCGTAAACCCTTTCGGCGATATGGGCTCTTAGAAAGGATTGCGCTGTTATCCCTAGGGTAACTTGGTTCATTGATCAGAAATATTAAATCCTGGATCATTATTCGTTAGATATTCTATAAATCAGAACTGTCGTTCAAATTTTTAAGTAAGTACTCAATCGATGAGGAGGTTCTTTTTTACTCCTCGGTCGCCCCAACCGAAAACATTAAGATATATCATTATTAGTGAAGTTAAGTCCTTGGATTAATATTATATAAAATAATAGCTTAAGTGTTTGAAGCTCCATAGGGTCTTCTCGTCTTATGGTTTTATTCCCGCTTCTGCACGGGAAGATCAATTTCATTGATTAGAAAATAGAGACAGTTAGACTCTCGTGATGCCTTTCATACAGGTCTTTAATTAAAAGACAAGTGATTACGCTACCTTCGCACGGTCAAAATACCGCGGCCGTTAAAACAATGTCACAGGGCAGGCGGGACCTCTTATACAGTATTTGCAAGAGGCGATGTTTTTGGTAAACAGGCGGAGTCTATGTTTGCCGAGTTCCTTTATTTTCTTTAAATCTTTCCTTAAAACACTCCTGTGTAGGGTTAACGATAAGGTAAATGTGTTTTTCTAGTCTTTTATTATTAATATTATTACCTCAGGGTGGTATCGGTTAATAATCAGTGATTTAATTCTTTCTGACTTACACTGGTGTTTTGGAGAGGTTAATCCTCTAATTACTCATTTTAGTATAAGTTCTTTTATTGTTTAAATAAAAAAACCCAATATTGGTTAGGGGGTTGTGAGGTTATATCTAAATTATAGGAAAATTAAGGCTGGAGCTATGACGCTTGCTTATCAGATGGCTGCTTTTAAGCCTACTGGGGCTAGGTCCTTACATAATATGATCATTACCCACCTAATAAAGTTGTTTCTTAATTCAAAAGAGTTGTACCTCTTTTGAATAACTAATAATTTTTACATGTTTTCTTATTAAGAAATCTAATTTGATATATTGAATAATTATTGCAGAATTTAAGTTCTTTTTTTGGGTAACCAGCTATCACTAGGCTCGGTAGGCTTTTTACCTCTACTTGGGAGTCGCCCCACTCTTTTGCCACAGAGACGGGTTAGCTCTAGTATGCTGCTCCGAAGTAGCTCGTCTAGTTTCGGGGAGATGGACTTAAGGTCTTTTTGCCCATTTGTTCTCACTAAATCATGATGCAAAAGGTACAGGGTTAAATCTTTGCTTTTTATTACTTTAATGATTTATTTCATTTCTCTTTCAGCTTTCCCTTGCGGTACTATCTCTATAGCGTTAAATATATCTGTTCTATCACCTATACTAAGATTATAAAAATGTTTTAAGTATAAAATATTAATATAATTTATTAATAATATTGTAATTAATTAATGGTAATTAGGCTAGTTTTAAGGTTCAAGATAACTCGAATTGCACGGGTATTTCCTCGGTGTAAGGGAGGTGCTTTACTAATTTAGCTATATTTTGATTATTCTAAGTACACTTTCCAGTACACTTACCATGTTACGACTTGCCTCCTCTTGTAAACAAGACTATTTATAAAAGGAAAAGATTGAAAATTGAGGAGAGTGACGGGCGGTGTGTGCGCGCCTCAGAGCCATTTTCAGAAAAATATCCTAAGTTTTTCTTACTACTAAATCCACCTTATAAATAGTTTTTCATATTATTGTCCGTATTTTCTTAAAAGAAAATGTAGCCCATTTCTTTCCACTTCATTCGCTACACCTCGACCTGACGTTTTGGAGAAGTCCATTATGCTTACTTTTATACCCTCATGGGGTGAGCTGACGACGGCGGTATATAGGCGGTAAAGGCAAGAAGTGGTAAGGTTTAACGTGGATTATCGGTTATAGAACAGGCTCCTCTAGGGGGGTCTGAGGCACCGCCAAGTCCTTTGGGTTTTAAGCTAGCGCTTGTAGTACTCAGGCGAATTAAGGTAAAGTAATAGGATAATTCTATTTAAGGTTAAGCATAGTAGGGTATCTAATCCTAGTTTGTGTCTTAACTGTCGTGAGTTCAAAAGTTCTTATTAAATAAAGTCACTTTCGTTGGTGTATTATTCTTTTTATAAGAGCGTATAACAGCTTTATAAAATTATAACTTTAGTAATTTTTAGTATTTTCTAATCACCCTTTACGCCGTAAAATATTAATATGAGTTACTCGTATAACCGCGGTGGCTGGCACGAGATTAACCAACCCTTTTGACTATAACTGGTTCAAGCTTGCGCTTATTATTCAATGTTTATCACTGCTGAATTCCCTTGGGGGTGTGGCTAGGCGAGGTGTCATGGGTCATACACAATATATATGCCTGATACCAACTCCTAAACAAATAATAGTATGATTAGGGTGTTCTCACTAGTATGCAGAAACTTGCATGTGTAAATTTAGTCAAAATTAATACTGAGGCCAGGACCAAACCTTCACTGCTTGTGAAAGTTTTTAAAATTTATCTTAGCATTTTCAGTGCTATGCTTTGGATTAAGCTACACTAGC